ATATCTATATCATTATATATATATATCATTAGATATATTAGTTATATCTAATATTATTATTATTATAATATTATTATTATTATAATATTATTAGTTATATTAGTTATAACTAATAATATAGAACTAGATATGACTAAATAGAATTAATAGAATTCTATTTTTCTAATATAGAAATATATGACTAATTAGTATATGACTAATTAGTAGAATTTTCATTATATCATATTAATTACATTAATTATTATTTATACATTCTATTCTTTTTTTATGCATTTTATACATTTTATTTATATATTTATACATTATATTTATATTTTTTAATATGTATATATATGTTAATGAATATGTATATATATATATTCATTAATGAGAATTTAAAATTATAAATTATGATTATATTATAAAAAATCTAATTATTTCTTAATATAAAATTTATTTATTTCTTAAAGTAAAGCAGTTATAGCAATAATTATAGCGTATAGCGAGCGGATCGGTCCTAAGAAAAGATAAGATAAGGATAAAGATACAATCCAAATTAGAATGAGACATTCTTCTGGTTTCATTCGGAAAAGGAAGAGATAGGACGAAAAAAAAAAAGAAGAATGAATATCGACCGTTCCAGTATTCCAAATCGCACTGTAAAAAAGAAAGGGAGGGAGAAACATATATATATATGGGATATATCTATCCATATTGAATTGCGGATACATCAATGATAGAATCATTTCTGATTGAAACAAGGTTTATCCAATAGAAATAAACTGATAGAGGATCGCCAAAAAAATCAAATAGCAGCATACACTTTTTCGATATGGGAATCATTATCTAATGAATTCAACGGTTCCAAAATAAATGAAAGAGATGGGTGGAATTCCAACTGGATCTTGGTCTCAAATCAAAAGGGGATATGGCGAAATTGGTAGACGCTACGGACTTGATTGGATTGAGCCTTGGTATGGAAACCTACTAAGTGGTAACTTCCAAATTCAGAGAAACCCTGGAATTAAAAATGGGCAATCCTGAGCCAAATCTTTATTTTGAGAAAACAAGGGTTTATAAAACTAGAATAAAAAAAGGATAGGTGCAGAGACTCAATGGAAGCTGTTCTAACGAATGGAGTTGACTACGTTGTGTTGGTAGCTGGAATTCCTCTATCAAAATTACAGAAAGGACGGCCTTATATAATATATCTAATACGTACGTATACATACTAACATATCAAACGATTAATCACGACCCGAATCTATCGAATATATATATATATATGAAAGAAAAAATTCAGAGTTATTGTGAATCCATTCCAATCGAAATTCAAGGAAGAATCGAATATTCAGTGATCAAATCATTCATTCCAGAGTTTGATAGATCTTTTGAAAAACTGATTAATCGGACGAGAATAAAGAGAGAGTCCCGTTCTACATGTCAATACCGACAACAATGAAATTTATAGTAAGAGGAAAATCCGTCGACTTTAGAAATCGTGAGGGTTCAAGTCCCTCTATCCCCAACAAAAAGTCCATTTTACTTCCTAACTATTTATCCTCTTTTTTTCATCAGTGGTTCAAACAAAATTCACTATCTTTCTTTCTCATTCACTCTACTCTTTCACAAACGGATCCGAAGAGAAATCTTTGGATCTTATCCCAATTTGGATAGATACGATACCTGTACAAATGAACATATATGGGCAAGGAATCTCTATTATTGAATCATTCACATTCCATATCATTATCCTTACATTTATTAGATAAAATTTTTTAATACTTTACTTTATTTAGATTTAGTCCCTTTAATTGACATAGATACAAGTACTCTACTAGGATAATGCACGGGAAATGGTCGGGATAGCTCAGTTGGTAGAGCAGAGGACTGAAAATCCTCGTGTCACCAGTTCAAATCTGGTTCCTGACACATGAATAATATATCGGATAGATATTCATACAAATTAATCGAGACAGATCGGGATATATATTCGTTAATAGTCAAGAGCATGATACATACTTATTCATCTAGCGTATAGATATATACTTCCATTTTTAGAGATGGGTAAAAAATATATGTATGGTTATGGTAAAGAACTAAAGTGGGATTATGTTCCCTTTTTTTTGTTTCTTTTTTCTTTCTTGTTTGTTCATATTGTGCTTTCTCTCACTCAAAAAGAGTGCTAAGTCTTCATATATATATATATATCAAAAAAAAAATAAAAAAGTTTTAAAAAAACTTAAAAAAAGTATAGAGGGGTTGAAGGATAGGAATAGACAGGATGCATTTCAGACACAGTACAAATAAAATTCAATCCCTTTTTATTTCGGAATTTCGCTTTTTCTTTTATATTTATTCTATTTCTTCACTCTTGCTTACGTTACTTTCCGAGGTCTGTCTAAGTGATGTGCGCGGTACAAAGTTCATGGTGCAGAACTCTTTTGATTCATCTTTTTGTTTCTGCTCATACAAAATAGATATTATCTTTTCCAAATTCGGGAATAGCAATGAAGCCTTT